AAAAGGAAAAAAGGGGGGGGTAATAAAAAAGAGTAGAGAAAGGTTATCCAAAGTTATATACAAATAACTGCCCCCCTTTTTTGTATTTCCTTAATCCTTAATTGAATTTCGTTTGATTAGAATAAAATTCCTTAAAAACCCCCACCCTTTTAAAAATATCCTGAACAGTTCCTGTAGGTTGAGCCCCTTTTTCAAGGAAATAGAGAATGGCGGGAACATTTAAATAAGTTTGATTCTTTATCGGATCATAAAAACCTAGTTTCTGAAGATCTTTTCCTTCTCTTCGAGATCGAACATCAATTGCAACGATTCGATAGACAACTCATTGAGATAGATGTAGATGAACAATACACCCCCCCTAGAAACGTATAGGAAGTTTTCTCCTCGTACGGCTCGAGAAAAAAAAAGAATTGGATTTGAAGTTTTATCTATGGTATAGAATTCGAATAAATTCCATAAATGACAAAAGGTTCTATAAAATCATCAAATCAATTAGACTGGAGTTTAAGTCTGTTTTTTCTTCTTCTTTTATAAAAAAAAACCATTCTTACTCATAACTCAAGTTAGATAACTCTCCAATAATTCAAAAGAGAATCTTTCCTTTATTGAGTGGTCTTTACCCCCTTTTTTGTTTGTCTCGGTTAAAATCTATTTGGATTCTTAAGTCTGGCCCAGTTAGTGAGACGATTAAAACGGTGTTTCCTTGTTCTGGGATCCTTTATCTTTGTTTTAAATCATTGGGTTTAGGCATTACTTCGGTCCTTCTTAATCCTTTCAAAATGGCAGCAACATACCCCTTTTTTTTATTTCCTTCTATCAAAGAATCCTACGGACAATAGATTCCCGCGTGATACACTTTGGATCGAAAGGGTTTGATTAATTCCAAGAAATTTTCCTTTTGAATTGGAAACTTGCTCGAATGGGATCCCTTCCATTTCTATATCGAAGATATATTCACGAAGTTGCTCCAATTTATTGATTTGCATTAACCCTAGATTCTTGTCCTGAGAAATTAATTAATACTTTCTACTCGAGCTCCATCGTGGACTATTTAGGTTACCAACGGATGTCGAAGCCAAGAGCACCCTCATTCCTATAGAAATTGAAAATGGTGGATATAAGAAAGAATCCACAATGGATCGTGTCCTTCAAGTCGCACGTTGCTTTCTACCACATCGTTTCAAACGAAGTTTTACCATAACATCCCTCTAATTTGGAACCAGTATGGAATTGATTCAATTATGGAATCATGAATAGTCATTGGTTTGTAGACATCATAATCTATATCCCTTTGTTCTATAATGTTCTTTAGAATATAGAAGAGAGATTTTATATATAGCTATAGATCGGTAAATAAAGAATATAGCTACAAATCGGTAAAGAAGTTTCTGAATAAGTTTTAGCAAGTCCTCTTAATTTAAAATGAAAAAGAATTTCTATTTAATAATATATTTAATAATAGATTAAAAGTTAGTAATAGATTAAAAGTTAGGGTTAAATATTTGTTAAATATTTTCATTTTTAAATTCAAAATCGAGGGGGTCAAAAACCTTTTTCACAAAAAAAAATAGAATAGAAGGATACATATACGTTAAACATTTCCTCGTTTTTTTTTATTTTGTTTAAGCTGTGTAGGTCAGCAAGATTTCGCTAATCGAATCTTTCCATACATAATATAATATCCATACATAATAGAATAGAAAGTGAATAAAAGAGAATAAAAGATATAAAACATAAAACACCCCCTTTTAAGTGTTACATAAATTTACAATTATTTATTTTTTATTAGGGCCAAACACGAAATACTTATTCAAAGAAAATACATCGGATTCGGATAGATATATTCGGATAGATATATAATTACATATATAATTTTATAATCGGTTAATGTATTCGCCCCCGGGGTACTACAGGACTAATGGGACATAAGAGAAAAAAATGGGAATTATGCTCGGGGATGCGGACTGGCTAGGTACAAATCCCAACAAGTCCAAATTAAGTTGCTCCTTTTTTTTTATTTTAGTCTAACCCCTTAGGAGAATTAATCCTATCGGCTTTGAATGAATTTCATTAGTACCAAAATAGTTAGAATTAATAAATCTATATAAAAATAAAAATTCCTAAAAATCTAGTTTCTAGGATACGAAATAATAGATAGGATCGTTGAAAATCAAAATATTGATAAAATAGAAAATCAATATGGGACGGAATGTTTTTCTAAATAACTAACTTCCCGAAACAAGATGGGATGGAGCATAGGATGAAAAGACCCCTTTTTTTTTTAATTCCAACTCTGGGAACCGATGTTCCCAATTTACCTGGATCAGAAATAGAGTCAATTACATTTGCGTGTCATTTGTACGCGATTCAATTCAGTTTGTGTAAAAAAGATATGATTCATGCATAAAAGATAAAAAAAAAAAGAAAGAAATTCCAGCTAACATTAGACGTTACCCCATTCAACAAAATCTTTATTCTATTCTAAGATAATGAATATGCTCTGGGACGAAAGGATTCGAACCTTCGAATGGCGGGACCAAAACCCGTTGCCTTACCACTCGGCCACGCCCCATTTAGGTTTCTATTCAAAACTACTTTCGATACTACTAAACGGTACTAAGAAAGTAACCATACTACTAAAGTATAATTATAAATTATAATTAGTAAAAAAAAATAGTACTATTTAATAGTAAATTATATTACAGTATTCGTTATTTGTCAACTCCAATCTAATTTATTCTATAGATATTTAGATTATTACTAGGATTTTTTTTATTAATATTATTAATATAATAATTAATATAGAATTCTATTTATTTATTAATATAGATTAATTATATGGATTAATATAGAATTATATAGAATTAAACTTAATTTATTGATCATTAGATATAATTCAATTAAGATATTGTATGAAAGTATGATTTCCTCTATTCTCTTTTGAGAATTGGAGGATTTTTGATTGGGTGAGTTCAAAAGAAAAGAAGGATTTTTTGTCTACCTAAATTTTCCCCTTTTTCCTTATATCATATCAATAATTCAATCAAAATGCAATTATCTCCAAGAACAAAATGTCTGTTATGCTTAATATCTTTAGTTTGATCTGTATCTGTCTTAATTCTGCCTTTTATTCAAGTAGTTTTTTCTTCGGAAAATTGCCCGAGGCCTACGCTTTTTTGAACCCAATCGTAGATGTTATGCCAGTCATACCCGTGTTCTTTTTTCTCTTAGCTTTTGTTTGGCAAGCTGCTGTAAGTTTTCGATAAGATCCTTAATCTAAAATATCTAAAATATAAATTATTTAAATTGAAAAATTTCTTACAAATTTCCTAGATTTCCTCGAAAGTTCGTGATTTTTTCTAGAAAGAAACTCGGCTCTTGATATCCAAATAGGATATGTGGTAGAAAAATGGAGGATCTATTCTCTTTTTTTTTTTAATTATCTTGGAGATTGTGTAATGCTTACTCTCAAACTCTTCGTTTACACAGTAGTGATATTTTTTGTTTCTCTCTTCATCTTTGGATTCCTATCTAATGATCCTGGACGTAATCCTGGGCGCGAAGAATAAGGGTTTTTCTTTTCTATTTTCTTCGGATTTTTTGTTTATATAAAAATGCCAAATTTGAAAAAAAAATAAATAAATAAAGTCATCAAGGGAAGCGGAAAGAGAGGGATTCGAACCCTCGGTACGAATAACTCGTACAACGGATTAGCAATCCGCCGCTTTAGTCCACTCAGCCATCTCTCCTAATTGAAAATTGGGTTAGATTACACATAAAAAAAAGAAGGAGTATTTCTTTCTCTATTATATAGATATGTACCATTTTTATCAGTAATTTTTTTTTCGATAAATAAAGAATAAATAAAGAGAAGGGCTCGAAAGTGCCAACAAAACAATATAATATAAAGAAAACCAAAAGCGACCCCTTCGTATTTTGTTCGAAAGACCCTTCTTATTGTTATTGACACGGCCTGGTCTGGTCAGTACCCAGCCGGGCCTCTTTTTGTTTTGTTCCAACTAATTATAGAAAAATAATGATAATTTTTCATTTATCTGATTTGAAAACAAAAATGCTTAGTATTTTTAGTATTATATATATATATATTATAGTATTATATATTTATATATATAAATAAAATATTATATAAACTTTATTATATATATATTATAAAGTTAGTATTATATAAATATATTATAAAATATATTATAAATATACAAATATATATAAATATATAAATATAAAATATATAAAAAAGGGAATAGGCAATATTCAAGCACGAACAAAAAAAGAAGAAGGACTATTTCCATCCGCGAAAACGAAAAAAAGAGGGTAAATACGCTAAATTTTTGGATTCTTTGATGATCCCATCTTATTATACCCATTTTCCGGTTCGACAAAAGGTCCAGTTGTATACAATAATCGAATTGTAGCGGGTATAGTTTAGTGGTAAAAGTGTGATTCGTTTTTTTAACCCTTTGATAGTTAAAGGGTCCTTGTTTTCGGTTTGATTCGTATTCCGACCAAAAACTTTATTTGAAAAAAGAAAAGGATTTAATCCTTTACCTCTCAATCACGGATTCGAGAAAAAATATACATTCTCGTGATTTGTATCCAAGGATCACTTAGAAAGTGACAAATTGGATTATGAAATTACGAAACATAATTTTGGAATTGGATTAATACTTCCAATTGAATCAGTATGAGTAAAGGATCCATGGATAAAGATAGCAAGTAGGTTTCTAATCGTAACTAAATCTTCAATTTTTGCTTTACAAATACAAAATTGAATAAAAATAGCTATTAAATGATGACTCTGGTTTACTAGAGGCATCGACCCGTTTTTTTAGCTCGGTGGAAACAAAATCCCTTTCCTCAGGACCGTCTCAAAAAAAATAGAGAACGAAGTAACTAGAAAGATTGTTAGAATTACTCTCTTCTAGAGGGATCATCTAGAAAGAAATAAGTAGTCAGACAAAAGTTGACATAGATGTTATGGG